CCATCTTTCCAGTTAATGGTTCAAATAATTTTATTCATATGAGTGTTCTACATCGAATAAATTCCCAATTATTCCTTTTTTCTTTTTATAATTTTTCACCCTTTTTGGTACTCACGTAGCGGTAGAAAGAGTACCATACTATGCTGTGCCTGGACTTAAAACAATTTATCTTTAACCATGTAAAAGACCTCAACATTATTAGTTGATAGAGAAGAGAATCAAAGTTCATTTACCAATTAGTCACGAAATGCTATGGTTCTTACATATGATTTCTGAATGAAATCCAATTCATAAGTAATTCGTCGAGATTGTGCACCCTTTGTTCCTAGTTCTGCTATAAAAAAGAATACATAAATAGAAAGAAAGTGCAGCCGGTGAAATCCAACCTATTCTTGAAATAAACAACTCGCACACACTCCCTTTCCAAAAAAAATCAATACACCCAGCACTACGCTTAGATTTATTGGATTTGTTGCTAAAATATCGGTATTAAACTCGAAACTCCCAGCGGATGACCAGTGCCCCACGGAAACAAAAGAATCGGTTAGATTTTTCATAAGCTCTCCCCTTATAGATAGGACTAACAAAGAACAGAGTTCTTTTTGTATCACTCCGCTTATTTTTCTTAATGTAATTTTAGAATTCTCAAATTTATTAGTTATGGTTACATTTTTATTCTACGATGAAATGAAACATTAAACAAAAGGATTTGCAAATAAAAGAGCTAATGCCACGACCAGTCCATAAATTGTTAAAGCTTCCATAAAAGCCAGACTAAGCAATAAAGTACCTCGTATTTTACCCTCTGCTTCTGGTTGTCTCGCAATACCTTCTACAGCTTGGCCCGCAGCAGTACCTTGACCAACCCCAGGTCCTATAGAAGCAAGCCCTACAGCCAATCCAGCAGCAATAACGGAAGCAGCAGAAATAAGTGGATTCATGGTAAGTTCCTCGCACCAAAAAAATAAATGGTTAATGATACAACCAACCAATGAATTATTACTTAATCTACTTATTTTTATACTTCTACTTTTACTATTTACTTTACTACACTACTACACTGATTTTTTCTTTTTTGATCTTTATCACTAAAATATATCGGATCGAAGTAGTTCTGACAATTCAGTAATATTCTGAATTACATTTGGAGTTTTTAGCTACTTTGATATACCAATACCATTTTTACTTTCTACCTTATTGAAATAGATATGTATACGGTTTTAGTCATTGCGTTTCCTTGTTTATAAAATATTCTATTCTTTCTCTTTCATTCAATTCATAATCACAGACAAAATAGAAAAAGGGCTGATATGGGAATCCATCTAAATGCAATGGGCTAGAAAAAAGAGATAGGGATAATTACTATTTAACTAGTAAATAACATATACTTTTATTCTTCCATAACGTAAATCACCTGCACTTTTTATTCTATTTATTCTATGAAATCGTATTCTGTAACCATTCTTCGAAACATACACAAGGATTGATACTCATAGGCATTACATATATGTAGTAGAATCCCCAACCCTTCTTTCTATTCCAAATTCTGCAATATCATCTATCTTTCTTCATATATACATAAATTCATATATACATACATGTAGCTATTTGCATTTTCTTATCCAACCCAGTGGATTATATTGAACCCCCGCATTGCTTGAATTGGAATAAGCTTCAAAAAAGACTATTTTGAAAGTTAGTCAATGATGACCCTCCATGGATTCACCTATATAAGCCGCAGCCAAAGTTGCAAAAATAAGAGCTTGAATACCACTTGTAAATAATCCAAGAAACATGACAGGTATAGGAACTACTGAAGGCACTAAAGAAACAAGAACAACAACCACTAATTCATCAGCCAATATATTCCCGAAAAGTCGAAAACTAAGAGATAAAGGTTTTGTGAAATCTTCTAGAATATTAATTGGTAAAAGTATTGGAGTTGGTTGAATGTATTTTCCAAAATATCCCAATCCTTTTTTGCTAAGACCCGCATAGAAATATGCCACTGACGTGGGTAAAGCTAAAGCAACAGTAGTATTTATATCATTCGTGGGCGCAGCTAACTCCCCATGAGGTAACTTTATTATTTTCCAAGGTAAAAGAGCACCTGACCAGTTAGAAACAAAAATAAATAGGAACATCGTTCCTATAAAAGGAACCCAAGGACCATACTCCTCTCCAATCTGAGTTTTGCTCAAGTCTTGAATAAATTCAAGGACATATTCGAAGAAATTCTGACCGTCGGTCGGAATGGTTTGTGGATTCCGAACAGCTAGGATGACTGAACCTAATAAGATAGCAATTACAACCCAAGAAGTGATAAGTACTTGGGCATGAATTTGTAAACCTCCTATTTGCCAATATAAATGTTGACCTACTTCTAAACCTGATATATCGTATAACCCTTTGAGTGTTTTAATGGAACATGGTATAACATTCATATTGTCCTATAATAGAAATTGAACTTCAAAAAAGTAATTATTTTGATTCAACCATCTCTTTCTCAATTCATCTATGTTCATTCATGAATTTAAGTTATGAATCGTATATTTCGGATACCGAGAAATCACATAAAAAAAAATACCAATCATTTTCTATTTTAAATATTATTCAATATTAAAAACATAGTTCAAAGATGCAAACCAAAATAGTAAAAATAAAAGAGAGTTTACCAAAAACAAACTAATCTTCTTCTTTCTTCTTAATGACTTAATGATAAGATTAATTATAAGATAATCAACCATTTTTTATATAACTAGAACGGCCCTCACAAATTGCAGATACTAATTTGGTAAGAATCAATCGAATCGAAGCTATAGCATCATCGTTGGCCGGAATAGAAATATCTGCAAGATCTGGGTCACAATTTGTATCGATTAAACAAATCGTCGGAATACCCAAAATGACACATTCTCGAAGAACCGTATATTCTTCTTGTTGATCAACGATAATTACAATATCGGGCAATCCCGTCATATATTTGATCCCACCCAGATATGTTTGCAAGGTAGATAACTTTCTCTTCAACATTGCTGCATCTCCTTTGGGTAGACGATTGAGTTTACCCATCTTTTGTTCTGCTCTTAAGTCCCTGAACTTCTGAAGTCTTGTTTCTGTAGTAGACCAATTCGTTAACATACCACCAAGCCATTTTTTATTAACATAATGACATCGAGCCCTTATTGCTGCTGATGCTACTAAATCCGCTGCTTTCTTTTTGGTGCCAACGATTAAGAATTTTTTTCCCCTACTTGCTGCATCAAAAACTAAATCGCAGGCTTCTGATAAAAAACGAGCAGTTATAGTAAGATTTATAATATGAATACCTTTACGCTTTGCAGAGATGTAAGGAGCCATTCTAGGATTCCATTTATTAGTACCATGACCAAAATGAACTCCTGCTTCCATCATTTCTTCCAAATTGATGTTCCAATATCGTCTTCCCATTTTCCCACACTTTCTATTTTTCTTTTTTTTTTTTCAAAGAGATTCAGTACCCTGTGAAATAAATAATTGTTCCGACGGAACCTTCTACCAGGATTGACCATTGATCTACGACCCAAACCATTTCATTTTTTATTTCATTGATTACGAAATCCATAATCGTACCAGAGAGTTAAAGTAAAAAGAATGAACCTATTGTTAGGAATTAGTAAATTACATTACGTAAATGATTGGTCTGATGTCTCATGGAAAGTGTTTGGGGCACAAGAAAAAAAGAAATCTCTATGGTGTAACAAAAGATCTCTCATTTCCAACTCGAATAGATTCTTCCTTTTGAGTTTAAAATGAATGTTTTTGTCTTGCTTTGAACGATGTACTAATTTTTTGAATCCGGTACCAACCGGTATAATCCCCCCCAGAACGACGTTCTCTTTCAGGCCTTTCAACCAATCAATACGACCTCGTAGAGCAGCTTTTGCTAAAACTCGAGCAGTTTCTTGAAAACTCGCTTCGGATATGAAACTTTGAGTATTCAGAGATGACTTCGTTATTCCCAATAAGATTGCCCGATAACAGATCGCTTCGTCCAAAACACGCCCTGCTCGCTCTGCTCGCAACAATCCAATAAATTCCCCAGGTAAAAAAACATTAGACATTCCATCTTCTGAAACCAAGACTCTTGATGTTACTTGACGTACAATAATCTCTATATGTCTATTATGGATCTGTACCCCCTGGGATCGATAAACCTTTTGGATCTTATTAACCAAAGAGATACGACTTTGGGCTATGGTGAGTTCAGCTCCAATCAAGAATCCCCAGGGGATCCCAAGAATCCTTCGGATACGTTCGTTCCAACCTTCAACTCTTCTTTCGAGGTTCATCGATATTGAATCAATTGAACGAACTTCTAAGATTTGTTCCACTTTTGGAAGACCTTGCGTTATGTCACCAGATCTCGATTTTTCATATATAAATGTAATTAATGTATCTCCTTCATAAAAGGTTTCCCCATAATGGCCATGGACAGTTGCTCCTGGAGTGACCAAATAGGGCTTAGCTGATCTTAGAACTAAAGAGTCAACATGAACAATGAAAATTTGACCAGATTTTTTTATGCGTGATCCGTATTTCAATAGACATACATTTTCACAAAGGAATTGTCCAAGGCTAATTATTGTCCATGCCTCTTCACAAGAATCGTGATGGAGAAAACACCAATTCAAATGGAATGAATTCCAAATGATGTTACTGCATGGATCGGGATTATAAATCCTACTATTTTCATCTAGGAAACAGTATTGAAATGGAAGTACTTGAAGCACTTGGAAAGTCTGTTGAAATTTTTCAAGTAAAAAATATTTCTTTAAAAAGACTTTATTATAAGTTCTTAAATAGTAAGATGAACGAAAATTGACTATTTTAGGCACAATAGTACCTAAAGGACCTAACAAATTCCTAATTGGAGTCATGGGATCCGATTCTTTTTCTTTTGTCGCATTATTATATCTTGAAGTATTGAAGGGGCCAATTCGAGAACAATTGGATGATGA